ACTAATAAATCGATAGTCAAAATCATTCCATTCAGGGTCTTTTATTCTACCAAAGCGTCGAATTTCTAAATTCTCATAGGGTCCCCCTGGAATTCCTTCCAGAGCCTGTTGGATAATTTTTATGGATTCTGTCATTTCACTGATTCGTACTAAATACCGAGCTAATGAATCCCCTTCTTTTTGCCATTGAATCTCCCAATCAAATTCGTCGTAAGACTCATAACGATCAATTTTACGAAGATCCCACTGTATTCCGGAAGCTCGTAGCATTGGGCCCGATAAACCCCAATTTAGTGCTTCTTCTGCGCCAATAATGCCTACGCCTTCAACTCGTTCTAAAAAAATAGGATTCCGCGTAATAAGCTTTTGATATTCAGCAACCCCGGTTAAAAAATAATCGCAAAAATCCAAACATTTATCTATCCAGCCATGAGGTAGATCAGCAGCTACTCCTCCGATACGAAAATAATTATGCATCATGCGCATACCGGTAGCAGCTTCGAACAAGTCATATATTAACTCTCGTTCTCGAAAAATATAGAAGAAAGGGGTCTGTGCCCCAATATCTGCCATAAAAGGGCCAAGCCATAACAAATGAGAAGCGATACGACTTAACTCCAACATAATAGCTCTGATATAGCTAGCCCTTTTAGGTACTTGAATATTGCCTAGCTGTTCGGGTCCATTTACGGTTATTGCTTCTGTGAACATAGTAGCTAAATAATCCCAACGCGTTACATAAGGCAAATATTGTATAATTGTTCGATTTTCCGCAATTTTCTCCATCCCTCTATGTAAATAACCCAGTATTGGTTCACAATCAATAACATTTTCACCATCGAGAGTAACAATCAGTCGAAGAACACCATGCATTGATGGGTGGTGAGGGCCCATATTGACTATCATGAGGTCTTTTCTTGTAGTTGGTGCAATCATAAGTTTTTTCCCGAGTCGTTCTTCCATGCATTGCTGAAAGTAAAAAGAAGTTCATCAAAATTTAAACGACTAAGCTAAAATGGTATCACGCTTCAAATTAACGAGTTTTTATCTCTCGAATATTTAACTCACTAATTAATTCTTTATAGCGTCTTCTATTTTTTTTTGACAAATAGGCCAGCAGTCGTTGGCGTTTTCCCAAAATTTTCCGCAAACCTCTCTGGGATGAAGAGTCTTTTTTGTGCAATTCCAAATGTGAAGTAAGTCTTCTTATCTTAGTGGTAAAACTGAATACTTGAAATTCAACAGACCCTCTGTTTTCTTCGTTTTCTTTTTGAGAAATAACCGAAATGAATGAATTTGTTACCATAAAAAAATCTCCTTTCCCTTTTTACAGATATGGATTTTATTGATCAGTAATAATAATGCCATTAATTGGAATCTGGTATATACAATAATCTAATCCAAATTTCTTTATGAACTCCTAATTTTCTGAATTCAAATCAATTAATCCAATTTCTAATTGGATTTAGATAGGGATAGAAAAGGATTGGTCCATTTTCGCATCGAAGAATTTAGACCTAAAACAAAGAAGGTTCTGTTCATTCATTTCGAGATCTAATCAAGATATTATTCATTTCCTATTGGATATTAGAATGAAATGTGAGACAAGACATGTGATCTATGTATTTGTTTGCTTTGATATACCCTATTATATATATAGGGTATAGAATATATAGAAAAAGTGTATTATCCACGAAATGTCAAAATTTCAATCGTGGATACAGATGTATTCTTAACATACTGAAACGACTCCCATTATTGGTATCAAACCAATAACGATTCATACAAGCTAAATCCTCTAATCGATAATTAGGCCAAAGAAAGAGCTTTAATTTCATTAATTGATTTTTCTCTCTATCAAAATGGTTACTGTCATGCGAAACTTGGCTGCTGTCTTTTACGTTCTTTGCATTCCAAAATACTGGATTTCTATCTTCACCATTTCTATTCTTTGAATTAAAACAACTTAGAATTTTCAACTTTCTACGACGTCTAAAGGAGAAAATATTTTCAGGAACAAGCAAATCCAAATGATTTTTGTCTCTATTTTCAGTTATTCTTTGGTGTGATGAAATAGTTTCATCAAAATTCTTCTTAGAAACATATCTTTGTTCTTGGTATTTTTGATTAGTTTGGTGCTTACTCTTATGAACCAATGAAATACCTATGGTTTGATACATAATAAATTGTGCATCGTTTTTTCCAAACAGACGAATGGGTTCTATAATCAATATTCCCTTTTTCATCAATTGGTTAAGAGTTAAATTCTTCTCAATCAGCATTATATCCAAACTCATTTCTCTATTTTGAATCAAGGGTATAGTAATTTGGGTTGGATCTATCAGTCTAAGCAGGAGACAATATACCTTGACATTATTGATCAGTCTTTGATTCAAAGTATCGTCCCATCTCAATTGAAAAAGCAAATAACGTTTCAGGAAGAAATCTAGTTCTGCTCTCGCGCTGCTTTTGTATTGTTTTTTCTTTTTCCCCCTTTTCATGTCTGATCTTGCATAATTTTCTTCACTATCTTTTTGTTGTGAGAGAACGGATCCAAGATTTCCTGGACTTGTGCGTTCTTTTTCTCCTTGATTTGGATGCTTTTTATTCGATGGTATCAAAAAACTTCCTTTTTGCTTTTGATTTATTTTTTTATTTTCACTACTATTTTCATTTTTATTCAAATTTGAAAGAAGTAATTTGCTTGGTATAAACCAAGGTTTGCTTTTATATGCATTATAAAGTAACACAAATTCTGGGAAGAACCAAGGTTCCAAATTCGCTATGCGACACTTTAGCATTTTTTCATTCATTCCCATCCAATCAAAAAATACTTTGTCGGAGTTTGGTGGATTGATTTCTGGAATCATAAGGTAAAAAAGATTTTTTTTAGGAATTATTTGAGTATTTTGATTCCCATTGCTGACCCAGGCCTCAATATCGCCTTTTTGTTTAAGATCAAAATTGAGAATGTTCCAATCAAAATATTTTCTATCCACCGTTTTTTCCATATATAGAATATGGACCTTTCCTAGATAATTATCGATAGGGATGTTCCTCAGTATATTTTCTTTATGCTTGTTATAAGAAATCTCTTCCTTCTTACGTCCTTCAAACGGAGATCTATAAAAAAAGTATTCCGTTTTATTTTCATAATTAAGAAATTTATATGATAAAAGATCATATTTATAGTATTTTTGCAAATTCTCTTTTCTTTTTTGATTAGATAATGAATATACTTCAATTTGTTTTTGTTTTTTGAAATCAATTAATTGGTCTTTTTCATATGAATGCCTTTTGCTAAAATTTTCCTTTTTACACTGATGAACTGTATTGCGCCATTTTTCTGGTATTAATCTATACCATCTGCTCTGAGATAAATTGTATTGATAATATCCTCTTAACCACTTTTTCCATTGATTCATTTCATAACTCGGAAGTTTCTTATCCCCTAATTTCGAATCAACCATTCCTTGTGTTTCAAAAGAATCCTTTATTTCAGGCGGGGGGATTCCTTGAGATTGAAGAACAGCTCTTAATTTATACGAGTTACTAACTTGGATTTGTGATAATTTGAAAAATACATATGCTTGTGACACGTAGGATAAGTCATAAAAAATAGGTGAATTTTTTTGACTATTACTAATATTATCAAGTGACTTTTTTATAGTCGAAATAAATGGAATTCGATTTTTCTTAATTTTATTAATTCTTTCTTGTTTTCTTTCATTATTGTAAAGGGATTTATCAATAATTTTTTTTGTTGATTCAAGAAAAAGTTCTGTATTCATTCTGGGAATATTAATGATACATAAAAATATATCTGTGTAGATTCTTTCAATGAAAAATTTCAAAAAAAGAGGTAATTTAGAGATTAATTGAGCATTTCTTTTTTTGAATATTTGCCATTTTTCGAATCTTTTAGCATTATAACTTGTTTTTTTAAGACTATTTATTCTTGGAGTTACTTTTTTTTGCTCTTTTATAATTCTTTCTATTTGATTTCGAATTGTACTTGTTCTAGTAGTCAAATCCTTGATTTTTTTTTCTGTTAATGAAGAATTTGTCCAATTCGTAGATGCAATTTCACTAAACGATTCGTGAATTAGCTGATTGCTTATTATAGAATCTTTTTCTTCTTTAATTTCACTTGATTCATATACTTCTCTTCCTGTTAATCGAAATAACAGAATTTTTGAAAGTTCTTTTATTATTTTTTTTAGAAAAATAACACTTTCGATAACCCATTCTTTTGTTTCTTTTAAAACTTTTCGAAGTAATTTTCTTTTTCTAAAAAAAACTATTAGAACTCGAGAAGACTTCTTTTTAAATTTTCCAATTTTTTTTTCAATTTCCTTAAAAATGGGTTTCAAAAAGGAAGGTCCTTTTCGGGGCGAACCAAAAGGAAGTTCAGTTTCCATTCCCCAAACTGTTAAAAAACAAAAATCATCTTTTTCTTTTTTCTTTTTCATTAAACCTTTCTTAGATGATCGTAGTTTCGATTTGTGCCAAGGTTTCAGACGGAAAGGAAATAAGATTTTTATCTGAATACCGTCTGTCAACCAATTTTTCGGAAATTCTGTTTCGGATAATGGAACACCATTATAGGTACATTTAACATGCATCTCTCTATTCCATTCCTGTAAATCCTCAAACCATTCGGGAAATTGAAATAGGAATATGCGTGCACTATTTTTTGCAATTAGCAATGAAGGTAATACAATATATTTTCTAAAAATAGATTGAGTTAGTAACATGCAACCTCTTATTACTTGTGTAACTGGAATGCTATCCCAGGCCTCTGCTATCTTTATTCGCTCTTTCTCCGTTCTTTCCTTCGTCTCTTTTTCTTCTTCTCTTTTTCTTTCTTCTTCTGTATACTCTACAATTTTGAATGCTTCCCCTTTCCCTACCCAATTTCGAAAAATTACTTTAATCAGCCTGGAGATATCAAAAGAAAAAAGAGGGAATTTTTCGATTCTGTCCAAAAAAAGAGGGGA